ACATGCATTATTTTAATAATGTAAATAGACACAATTTTAGGTGAGAAAACACATGCTCGGGGGTTTCCTGTTTCCGGGGGGTTTGCAGGGTCTTAATAATCTTACGAGTTTAGGGGGGTAGGGGGGTTTAACGCGAATAAACCTCTCTGGGGGTGATCTTGGATATGTTAGGGGAAATAATAATAGTTTATGCTCATGATATCCTTTAATGTGGTTCTTAGGTAAAGTCTTAATTCATGCAGATCATTTATACAAGCAAGGAAATGTTCAACCTTAATTTAACATTGACGCGCTGCACTCTGAAATGTCAAGTGAAAGGAAAGAGAAAAAAAATAACCTGACCCCCGTGGAGAGAACGCTCGGCATGTGGGATTATCTCGCCATATGTACTCCACCAATAACTTATGCCAGCGTCAAGGACAGATTGGGGAATGAACAAACGTATGGCCCTGAAATAGGAACCAAATGCCAGGAATAGTTCACTAAGTGAAACCCCCAAGATTGTTGTCCCTGACCATCAATAAGAGTATGCATTAAGTAATCAACTGATGGTCGGTTCTTACTACATTAAACATTTTTAAACTATAGGATGTTGAGTACTTGGTATATCTTGACGGGTGATTTGAGGTGGTCGGTCTTAAACTTACGTTTATTTGATTAACATATTATTGTTATACTTCTAAGTATGCTTTATGTATTACCTTATATATTTATCCCTGCTTTATGTTTTATTTAATTTTAAGGTTATAAATATTAATATGAATACTTACATACTATTAAATGGTTAATATATATGTATGGTGATATTACATATATGTCAAGAAGTAGTTTAATTGAGAATGCTGGCTTTGGGAGCCAGTGGTGGAGGTTAAAATCCTTTCTTTTTGAGCAGAAGGGGGGATTTTAACCCCCGGCGTCCGGTTTACAAGACCGGTGCTCTGATGCTGAGCTACTAATGCTTATTATTAAAGGACTTTGTTTTCTAATCAGCCCGCTATTGGCATGAGGACTAGGAATAAGGAAAAGTATAGGACGGAGGCGATCTGGCCGATAATTACGTAGGGGTGTTCAACAGGCATGCCTCCGATTCATGTGAGAATGGCTATGTCGGCGATTAAGGTTCAAAATAGGAGTTGTGTGACGGGTCGGAAGGTGAGGCTTCGTTGTTTTGATGTGTGGAGGAAGGGGACTGCTATGAGAATGAGAATGGATGCAAGTAATGCTAGGACCCCTCCTAGCTTGTTTGGAATGGATCGAAGGATTGCGTATGCAAAGAGGAAATATCATTCTGGTTTAATGTGGGCGGGGGTGACTAGAGGGTTGGCGGGGGTAAAGTTGTCTGGGTCTCCTAGATAGTTGGGGGAGAACAGGGCTAGCATTGTAAGTGCTGTAAGGAGGACCGCAAACCCAACGAGGTCTTTGTAGGAGAAATAGGGGTGGAAGGGGATTTTGTCTGTGTTGGAGTTTAACCCCAGGGGGTTGTTAGAGCCGGTTTCGTGAAGGAAGATGAGGTGGACGACGGCGGCAGCTGCTACGATAAAGGGGAGTAGGAAGTGGAAGGCAAAGAAGCGGGTGAGGGTTGCATGGTCGACTGAGAACCCGCCTCAGACTCACTGAACGAGGGTGTTTCCTACATAGGGGACGGCGGAAAGCAGGTTTGTAATTACGGTGGCCCCTCAGAAGGACATTTGACCTCAGGGGAGGACATAGCCCACAAAGGCAGCAGCCATGACTAAGAACAAGAGGATCACCCCAATGTTTCAGGTTTCTTTTTGGAGGTAGGAGCCGTAGTATAGGCCTCGTCCGATGTGGAGGTAGATGCAGATGAAAAAGAAGGAGGCCCCGTTTGCATGAAGGTTGCGAATTAGTCAGCCGTAGTTTACATCTCGGCAGATGTGGGCGACGGATGAGAAAGCTGTGGCGATGTCAGAGGTGTAGTGTATTGCTAGGAATAGGCCTGTAAGAATTTGGGCAATAAGGCAGAGTCCTAGGAGAGAGCCGAAGTTTCATCAGGCAGAGATGTTTGATGGGGTGGGGAGGTCAACGACTATATCGTTTGCGATTTTTATTAGTGGGTGGGTTTTGCGTAGGCTTGCCATTATGTTCTTGTAGTTGAATAACAACGGTGGTTTTTCACGCCACAGGTCTTGGTTAAACTCCTGGCAGGAATTATGACCTATATTATGTCTTTACTTTTATTGGGGTTAGTGTTGGGGTTGGTAGCGGTGGCTTCAAATCCGTCTCCTTATTTTGGCGCTTTGAGTTTGGTAGTGGTTGCGGCTTTTGGTTGTGGGGTTTTGATTTGGCATGGGGGATCTTTTTTGTCTTTGGTGTTGTTTTTGATCTACTTGGGTGGGATGTTGGTGGTGTTTGCTTATTCTGCAGCGTTGGCTGCAGAGCCTTATCCGGAGACGTTAGGGAGTTGGCCAGTGTTAATTTCTATGTTAATGTATTTTGGGGTTGTAAGCTTGGTTTTTGTTTTATTTTTAGGGGGATGGGGGGAGTATTCATGAGCTGTGGTTGATGAGGTGGACTGATATTCAATATTTCGAGGAGATACGGCGGGGGTTGCTTTTATGTATTCGTATGGGGGAGGGATGCTAATGGTTGGGGCTTGGGTTTTGTTGTTGACGTTGCTTGTTGTGTTAGAATTGACGCGGGGCCTAGGTCGGGGAGCTCTTCGGGCAGTTAGGTTATTAGGAGAAGGGCGGAGAAAGTGAGGGTTAGGAGGAAAAGGGTTATGTATGTTTTGATTGAGCCTTGTTGAACGTTACTAATGGTGGAGATGAGTGGGGCGTTTAGGTTGGTGGCTGCTTTGGGGCCAATTTTTTCTAGTCAGGTGAGGTCGATGGTTTGATTGGCGATGGTTTGGCCGAGGGCAAGGTTCGCTTTGGGGGAGATTCGATGGAAGACACTTGGGAAGAAGCCTAGCATGTTTGAGAAGTGGTGGAGGGTGAGGTGGGGTGTGGTTTTGGTTTGTTTTGTGGTTAGTGATGCTAGTTCAAGGGCAACTAGGAGGCCTAAGAGTGTGACGATGAGGGCTGCTAGTTTGAGAAGGGGAGGTATTGATATAACGGGGGTTTTTATTGGTAGGATATTTGTGGTGATTAGGAGGCCGGCTACAATGCTCCCCCATGCTAGGCGTTTAATAGGGTTAATTACTGCAGGGTTGTTTTCGTTGATGGGGGGGAAGGTGTTGAATCGTGGGTGGCCTATTGAGACAAAAAATACTACGCGCAGGCTGTAGATGGCGGTGAAGGAGGTTGCTAGGAGAGTAAGAGAGAGGGCTCAGGCGTTTAAGTAGGAGGTGTTGAGGGCTTCAATGATGGCATCTTTTGAGAAGAAACCTGCTAGAAAGGGGGTTCCTGTGAGGGCGAGGCTTCCAATTGTAAGGCAGGAGGAGGTGAAGGGGGTTAGGTGGTGTATGCCTCCCATCTTTCGGATGTCTTGTTCATCGTTTAGGCTGTGAATGATTGAGCCGGAGCATAGGAATAGCATTGCTTTAAAGAATGCGTGGGTGCAAATGTGGAGGAAGGCAAGTTGGGGTTGGTTGAGTCCAATTGTTACTATTATCAGGCCTAGTTGACTTGAAGTTGAGAAGGCGACGATTTTTTTGATGTCATTTTGGGTGAGTGCACAGGTGGCGGTGAAGAGTGTGGTTAAAGCGCCCAGACATAAGCAGAGTGTCAGGGCTGTGGGGTTGTTTTCTATTAAGGGGCTTGTTCGGATAAGGAGAAAAATTCCGGCTACAACTATTGTACTAGAATGTAGTAGGGCAGAGACCGGTGTGGGACCTTCTATGGCAGAAGGCAGTCAAGGATGGAGTCCGAATTGTGCCGATTTTCCTGTTGCGGCCAGGATTAGGGCGATGAGTGGGAGGGTAAGGTCTATGTTTTTTGAGGAGAAGAAGACTTGTTGAATTTCTCAGGAGTTTAGGTGGGTTGCTATTCAGGCTATGGCGAAGATTAGGCCGATATCTCCGACCCGGTTGTATAGAACTGCTTGTAGTGCAGCTGTGTTGGCGTCTGTTCGTGCATATCATCAGCCGATTAGAAGGAAGGATATGATCCCCACACCTTCTCATCCGATAAATAGTTGGAATATGTTGTTGGCAGTGACTAGGATAATTATTGCGATGAGGAAGGTTAGTAGGTATTTGAAGAAGCGGTTCATGAAGGGGTCAGCATGTATATACCAGGATGCGAACTCTAGGATTGATCAGGTTACGTAAAGGGCAACTGGTGTGAAGATGATGGAGTAGTGGTCGAATTTGAGGCTGATGTTGATGTCGAATGTGTGGGTGTTTACTCAGCTTCAGTTCGTAATTACGGCCTCGGCCCCTTCGTTTAGGAAGAGGAAGAGGGGGAGCAGGCTGGTTAGAAATGCTATTTTTACTGCTGTTTTGACTTGTTTTAATGCTCAGTCTGGGTGTTGGGGTTTTGGGGAGAGTGTGGAAAGGAGGGGGTGGAAAAGTAGTACAAAAATAATAATAAGGGTGGATGTTATAATTAAAGGGGTAGGGTGCATAGCTTTTACTTGGAGTTGCACCAAGAGTTTTTGGTTCCTAAGACCAACGGATGAGCTATTATCCTTTAAAAGCGGGGGCGAGTGAGCTCTGGAGTTTAACCAAAGGAGTGAAGATTAGCAGTCTACATTGCGGCGGGCCTCTCTCGGTGGATAAGGGGGTTTTAACCTCTGTTTTTAGAATCACAATCTAATGTTTTGATTAAACTATATCTACAGGTTGTTCAGCCTCAGATTAATTCTGGCTTGAGGATAAGGAGAAGGAGGGGAAGGAGGTGGAGGGCAATTAAAAGGTGCTCTCGAGTATGGGTGGGTTCGAGGGCTAGAATGTGGTTTGGAAGGGGACCGCGTTGGGTTATGAGGAACATGTAGAGTGAGTAACTAGCGGTGATTAGGGTGCCTAGCCCTGTTAGGAGGATGGTTCATCAAGATCAGTTAAATAAAGAGGTGATGATCATTAATTCTCCCATGAGGTTGGGTAGTGGGGGGAGTGCTAGGTTGGCAAGGCTGGCGAGGAATCATCAGGTGGTTATAAGTGGGAGGGCCATTTGTAGTCCTCGGGCAAGTAGTATGGTTCGGCTGTGCGTGCGTTCATAGTTGGTGTTGGCTAAGCAGAACAGGGCAGAGGAGGTTAGTCCGTGTGCAATTATTAAGATTAGTGCGCCGGTGAAGCCTCAGGGTGTTTGAATGAGAATACCTCCTACTACGAGACCCATGTGGCTTACTGATGAGTAGGCGATGAGAGACTTTAAATCTGTTTGGCGTATGCAGATTGAGCCTGTTATGATAATGCCCCAAAGGGCCAGGATAATGAAAGGATAGCTTAGTTCTTTGGTGAGGGGTTCTAGTGTTACTAGGATTCGTATTATGCCGTATCCCCCTAGTTTTAGGAGGACGGCGGCTAGGACCATGGATCCTGCAATAGGGGCTTCTACATGGGCTTTAGGTAATCAAAGGTGTACGCCATATAGCGGCATCTTAACTAGGAACGCCAGGATACAGCCTGCTCATCACAGCTTATCTGCGTAGGTGGAGAGGTGGGAGGGGTTTGAGTGGAGGAGTGTAAGCAAGGAGAGGGTTCCGTTGGAGTTTTGTAGCAGGAGCAGGGCAATTAAAAGGGGGAGGGAGCCTGCCAGGGTGTAGAACAGGAAATAGGTGCCTGCGTTCAAGCGTTCTGTTTGGTTTCCTCATCGTGTGATTAGAATAAGGGTGGGGATTAGGGTGGCTTCAAATATTACGTAGAATATGATTATTTCGGTAGCACCGAAGGCTAAGATTAAGAAGAACTGTAGAGAGGTGAGGAGGGAGATGTACATTCGTTGTCGGTTGATTGGTTCGTGTGTTGTGTGGTTTTGGCTGGCTAGAATTATGAGGGGGAGGAGTCAGCACGATAGTACTAGAAGGGGGGTTGAGAGGGAGTCGGTGGCCAGGTAGGGGTTGAGAAAGGATCATCCTGTTTCAGATGTGTTTTTTAGTCATGAGAGGCTGGCAAGGGCAATTAATAGGCTGTGGAGTAGGGTGGTGGGTCATAATCATTTGGTGGGGGCTATTCAGGCTGTTGGGACTAGCATTATTGTTGGGATGAGAATTTTTAGCATTGGAGAAGGTTTAGGCCTTGTAAGTGATCAGAGCCATGGGTTCGTGCAGTGGCTACTATAAGGGCGAGACCGACACTTGCTTCGCAGGCTGAGAATGCGAGAAGGAGCATGGGGGTGGAGGAAAAGCTGATGGAGGATAGTTGAAGGGTCCATAGGGAGAGGGCGATGAATAGGGATAGTATTATTCCTTCTAGACATAAGAGGGCGGAAAGAAGGTGGGTTCGGTGGAAGGCCAGGCCGGAAAGGCCTAGTAAGAAAGCTGATGAGAATGAGAATTGGATAGGGGTCATTAGGTTAATTATGGACTTTAACCATAAGTTTTTGAGCCGAAATCAAATGTTTTGTTTAAACTAATTACCTATTCGGCTCATTCTAGTCCACCTTGAAGTCATTCATAGATTAGGCCTAGTGTAAGCAGAATTAGGAGGGCTGAGGCTCACAAGAGGGTGAATGTTGGTGAAGGAAGCTGATCTCCTCAGGGAAGGGGGAGAAGAAGGGCAATTTCTAAATCAAAGAGGAGGAAGAGAATTGCAACGAGAAAGAAGCGGAGGGAGAAAGGAAGGCGGGCTGAGCCTAGGGGGTCAAATCCGCACTCATATGGTGAGAGTTTTTGGTAATCAGGGGTTATTAGGGGGAGCCAGAATGAGACGAAAGCTAAGATAAGGGAGAGGAGGGTAGTGATGAGTAAGATTGTTAATAGTAGGTTCATTATCTTTCCTTGGAGTTTAACCAAGACTAGGTGATTGGAAGTCACGTGTACTGATTTAATACTAGAAAGATTATGAGCCTCATCAGTAGATTGAGATGTAGAGGAATAGTCAGACGACGTCTACAAAGTGTCAATATCAGGCTGCAGCTTCGAAGCCGAAGTGATGTTCAGATGTAAAGTGGTATTGAATTTGGCGGAGAAGACAGATGGCTAGGAAGGTAGAGCCAATGATGACATGGAGTCCGTGGAAGCCAGTGGCAACGAAGAAAGTTGAGCCGTAAACTCCGTCTGCGATTGTAAAGGGGGCTTCGTAGTATTCTATTGCTTGTAGGAAGGTAAAGTAGAAGCCTAAGAGGATTGTCAGAGTTAGAGAGTGAATTGCTTGTTTCCGTTCCCCCTCTATAATGCTATGGTGGGCTCAGGTTACAGTCACCCCTGATGCCAGCAGGACTGCTGTGTTTAGTAGGGGGACTTCAAAGGGGTTGAGGGGGATGATGCCTGTGGGAGGTCAGCAGCCTCCAAGCTCTGGGGTGGGGGCCAGGCTTGAGTGGTAAAAAGCTCAGAAGAACCCTAAGAAGAAGAAAACTTCGGAGGTGATGAAGAGGATCATGCCATATCGGAGGCCCTTTTGAACTGGGGGTGTGTGGTGGCCCTGGAATGTGCCTTCTCGTACAATGTCTCGTCATCATTGATATATAGTGAGGAGGAGGAGAATTAGGCCGAGGGTTATTAAGATAAGGGAGTTAAAATGGAATCAGATTGCTAGTCCTGATGTGAGCAGGAGGGCGGCGATTGCCCCTGTTAGGGGTCATGGGCTTGGGTCTACTATGTGGTATGCATGTGCTTGATGTGCCATTAGACGTTTTCTTGTAGGTAGAGGCTTAATAAGAGGACAAAGACATAGGCTTGAATTATTGCGACGGCCACTTCTAGTAGGGTTAGAAGAAATAGGAGAATTGTTGTTAAAATAGCTACTGTGGGTATCAGGGGGAGTAGTACAAAAGCAGCTGTGGCAATTAGTTGGATAAGCAGGTGTCCTGCTGTTAAGTTGGCAGTTAGTCGAACACCTAGTGCAAGGGGTCGGATGAAGAGGCTGATGGTTTCGATGATAATTAGAGCAGGGATTAGGGCTACGGGGGTTCCTTCTGGGAGGAGGTGGCCTAGGGCGGCGGTGGGGTTTTTTCGTAGGCCGATAATTACTGTGGCCAGTCAAAGGGGAACGGCTAGGGCTATGTTTAGGGAAAGTTGGGTTGTGGGGGTGAAGGTGTATGGGAGAAGGCCTAGCATGTTGATGGAGATTAAGAATACTATCAAGGATGCAAATATAAGGGCTCATTTGTGACCTCCTATGTTTAGAGGGAGAAGGAGTTGTTGTGTAAATCGATTGATGAATCAGCCTTGTAGGGTCAATAGGCGGTTGTTTATTCATCGGGAGGATGGGGCGGGAAAGAAAACTCATGGGAGGAGGAGGGCAATGGCAATCAGGGGGATGCCAAGAAGTGTTGGGCTTAGGAATTGATCGAAGAAGCTTAGTGTCATGGTCAGGTTCAGGAGTTAGTTTTTAAAGCTTGGGCGCTTTGGGGGGCAGGCTCGTTTGGGAAGGTGTGTGATATGATTTTTGGGGGAAGAAAGATGAGGAAGACAAGTCAAGAGAATAGTATGATGGCAAGTCAGGGTGAGGGGTTGAGTTGGGGCATGTCACTAAGGGTGTTTGGGAGGCACCATTCTTTAGCTTAAAAGGCTAACGCTAGGCCCGTATTAGCTTCTTAGTGAGGCGTCTTCGAGTATTAATGAGGATCAGTTTTCAAAGTGTTCTAGTGGAACGGCTTCAACGACAATTGGTATAAAGCTGTGGTTTGCGCCACAAATTTCAGAGCATTGTCCATAGAAGACTCCAGGTCGGGATGCAATGAAAGCTGTTTGGTTTAGGCGTCCGGGGACGGCGTCTATTTTGATTCCGAGTGCGGGGACGGCTCATGAGTGGAGAACGTCTTCTGCAGAGACTAGGACTCGGATGGGGGAGTCGACGGGGATAACCATTCGATGGTCAGTTTCTAAGAGGCGGAATTGACCTGGTGTTAAGTCTTGGGTGGGGATTATATATGCGTCAAAGTTCAAGTCGTCATAGTCTGTATACTCATAGCTTCAGTATCATTGGTGGCCTATGGCTTTAACGGTAAGGTGTGGGTCATTAATTTCGTCTATGAGGTAGAGAATTCGTAGGGAAGGAAGGGCAATAAGGATGAGGATGATAGCGGGCAAAATGGTTCAAATGATTTCAATTTCTTGGGAGTCTAGGATGTATTTGTTGGTTAATTTGGTGGATACTATAGCAACAATAATATAAAGTACTAATGTGCTGATAAGGAATACAATTATTAGAGCGTGGTCGTGGAAGTGAAGGAGCTCTTCTATAACGGGTGAAGCTGCATCTTGAAATCCTAGTTGTGAGGGATGTGCCATTGGGGGTAAGACACGCGGGGGTTTAACCCACAATTCTGCCTTGACAAGGCAGTGTAATTTGTTTTACTAGTGTCTTATGAAGAAAGTGACAGAGTGGCTTTGTGGCTGGCTTGAAACCAGCTTACGGGGGTTCGATTCCTCCCTTTCTCGGTATAAAGGCTGAACTTGAACGAAAGCTGGCTCTTCAAATGTGTGATAGGGGGGAGGGCATCCGTGAAGTCATTCTACGTTTGTTATTGTTAGCTCTACTGATTCAACCTCTCGTTTAGCGGCAAAGGCTTCTCAGAGAATAAATAGGAATATAATGACAGCAACAAGCGAGATTAGTGAGCCGATAGATGAGACTGTGTTTCATAGTGCGTATGCGTCTGGGTAGTCTGAGTATCGGCGAGGCATTCCAGCGAGTCCGAGGAAGTGTTGGGGGAAGAAGGTAAGGTTAACGCCTACGAACATTACTCCAAAGTGAATTTTAGTTCATGTGCTGTGAAGGGTGTATCCTGAGAAAAGTGGGAATCAATGTACGAAAGCCCCCATAATGGCAAATACAGCTCCTATTGAGAGGACATAGTGGAAGTGAGCAACTACGTAGTAGGTGTCATGTAGGACGATGTCTAGGGAGGAGTTGGCTAGGACGATTCCTGTTAGTCCACCTACAGTGAAGAGGAAAATAAATCCGAGGGCCCAGAGTATTGGGGTTTCTCATTTGATAGATCCACCATGTAGGGTGGCTAGTCAGCTAAATACTTTTACACCGGTGGGGATGGCAATAATTATTGTGGCGGATGTAAAGTATGCTCGAGTATCAACGTCTATTCCTACTGTGAATATGTGGTGAGCTCAGACAATAAAGCCTAAAAGGCCGATGGCCATTATTGCTCAGACCATGCCCATGTAGCCGAAGGGTTCTTTCTTACCGGCGTAGTAGGCTACAATGTGTGAGATTATACCAAAGCCAGGTAGGATGAGAATATAGACCTCTGGGTGGCCAAAGAATCAAAATAGGTGTTGATAAAGGATGGGGTCTCCTCCCCCCGCAGGGTCGAAGAAGGTGGTATTTAGGTTTCGGTCTGTAAGGAGTATTGTAATTCCGGCTGCGAGAACTGGCAGGGACAGTAATAGTAGTACAGCAGTGATTAGAACGGCCCATACGAAAAGGGGGGTTTGGTATTGAGAAATGGCTGGGGGTTTTATGTTGATAATTGTAGTAATAAAGTTGATAGCGCCCAGGATTGATGACACACCTGCCAAATGGAGGGAGAAAATTGTGAGGTCAACAGATGCTCCTGCGTGGGCTAGGTTGCCTGCTAGTGGGGGATAGACTGTTCAGCCTGTGCCAGCTCCTGCTTCTACGCCGGAAGATGCTAGGAGGAGCAGGAAGGAGGGGGGCAATAGTCAGAAACTCATGTTATTTATTCGAGGAAATGCCATGTCGGGTGCCCCGATTATAAGGGGCACTAGCCAGTTTCCAAAGCCACCGATCATGATTGGCATTACTATAAAGAAAATTATTACGAATGCATGGGCTGTGACGATTACATTATAAATTTGGTCGTCACCTAAGAGCGCGCCAGGTTGGCTAAGTTCAGCTCGAATAAGGAGGCTTAGGGCTGTTCCTACTATTCCGGCTCAGGCACCAAATACTAGGTAGAGGGTACCGATATCTTTATGGTTGGTTGAGAAAAATCAGCGTGTGATTGCCACAGGTAGGATGGCTGAGTGTTTAGCGGTGGATTGTAGTCCCACGTACAGAGGTTAGATTCCTCTTTCTATCAAGCCCTGGGGTGTTACATGTTAGATTGCAAATCTAAAGAAGCAGATTGACGTCTGCCGGGGCTTTCCCCGCCTTTGTTTTGGCAGGCGGGGAAAGGTAGATAGATGCTCGCTGGTTTGGGCGCTTAGCTGTTAACTAAGAGTTTGTAGGATCGAGGCCTGCCTGTCTAGAAAGGCTTTAGCTTAATTAAAGTGTCTGTTTTGCATACAGGCGATGTGGGGTAGTGTCCTGCAAGTCTTATCAGGAGCTGAGAGATTTTCACTCTCGCTGAGAGCTTTGAAGGCTCTTGGTCTGATGTTAACCTAAGCTCCTTAGAGGTTAAAAAGTGTGAGGATTCCCGGGGTGAGGGGGAGGAGTAGGATGGAAGAGGCGGTTATGGTGGCTGTTATTATGGTTGGTTGGGTTGTTAGGGTTCGTCATGGGAGGGTGCCTGTTAAATTATTGGGGGCGGCTGTTAGGGTTATAGCGTATGAGAGTCGGAGGTAGAAGTAGAGGCTTAGTAAGGCGCTGAGTGCTGCCAGGGTGGCTGTTGGGGCGAGGCCGTGTTTGGTTAATTCTTGTAGGATGAGTCATTTTGGCATAAATCCGGTGAGGGGAGGGAGGCCTCCTAGTGATAAAAGGACAAGGGGTATTAGGGTTGTGAGGATGGGAGTTTTAGCTCATGATGTGGCTAAAGAATTAATTGTTGTGGTTTTGTTGGATAGGAAGATGAGGAAGGAGGAGGAGGTTATGGTAAGATAGAGGGCAAGTGTGAGGAGAGTGAGGGTGGGTGAAAATTGTAGGACTAGAATCATTCAGCCTAGGTGGGCAATGGATGAGTAGGCTAAAATTTTTCGTAGTTGGGTTTGGTTTAGTCCTCCTCAGCCTCCGATGAGTGTTGATGAGACTCCTAGGAGAATAAGAAGGGTTGGGTTGTTGGGCTGGAGTTGAAGTAGAAGGGCGAATGGTGCAAGTTTTTGTCATGTGGAGAGGATAAGTCCTGTTATTAAGTCTAATCCTTGTAGGACTTCTGGCAGTCAGGTATGGAGGGGGGCTAGGCCAACTTTTAGGGCGAGGGCAAGGATAATTATTGTGGAAGGGAGGGGGTGGGTTATTTGTTGAAGTTCTCATTGTCCGGATAGTCATGCGTTGGTTGTGCTTGCAAACAGAAGCATGGCTGCTGCAGTGGCTTGTGTAAGGAAATATTTGGTTGTAGCTTCAACTGCTCGTGGGTGGTGGTGTTGGGCTATTAGTGGGATAATGGCAAGGGTATTAATTTCTAGGCCCATTCAGGCAATTAGTCAGTGGGAGCTGGTTGCGGTGATTGTAGTGCCTAGTAGTAGGCCGAATAGCAGGGAGGCTGTAATGTAAGGACTCATTAGTAAAGGAAGGATTTTAACCTACATCTTTAGGGTATGGGCCTAAAAGCTTAATTTAGCTGACTTTACTAGGAAGTGGTGTAGTGGAAGCACTGAGAGTTTTGATCTCTCCGGGTTGGGTTCGAGTCCCTTCTTTCTAAGGAGCTGGGGGGAATTTAACCCCCATGATTCACTCTATCAAAGTGGCCCTTTGTTTCAGGCACAGTTCCTGGTTACACTTGAGGTGGGAGACCTGCAAATGTGATAGGGAGTGCTAAGTGTCAGATGACAAATGCAAGTGTGAGCGGTAGGAAGTTTTTTCAAATTAGATGTATTAGTTGGTCATATCGGAATCGAGGGTAGGAGGCTCGCACCCATAGGAAAACGAGGGATAGGATGGCCGCTTTGGTTATGAGGTTGATTGAGGTAATTTCAGGGAGTGTTGGGATGTGTGAGGCCCCTAAGAAGAGGGAGGCAGAAAGGGTATTTATAAAGAGAATGTTGGCGTATTCTGCGAGGAAAAATAGGGCAAAAGGGCCTCCTGCATATTCAACGTTGAATCCGGAGACTAGCTCAGATTCTCCTTCGGTTAGGTCAAAGGGGGCTCGGTTTGTTTCTGCTAGTGTAGAGATATACCACATCGCGGCAAGGGGTCATGCTGGAATAACTAGTCAGATGGCTTCTTGTGCTGTGTTAAATGTTTGGAGTGTGAAGCTTCCTGTGAAGATGATAAGGGAGAGAAGGATTAGGCCGAGGCTTACTTCATAAGAAATTGTTTGTGCGACGGCTCGGAGGGCCCCTACTAGGGCATACTTTGAGTTTGAGGCTCATCCAGAGCCGAGGATGGAGTAGACTGCGAGGCTTGAGAGGGCAAGAACAAATAGGATGGCTAGGTTTAGGTCTAGAACTGGATATGGGAGGGGTATTGGGGCCCATAGGGTTATGGCAAGGGTGAGGGCTAGTATGGGGGTGAAGATAAATAGGATGGGGGAGGAGGTTGAGGGGCGGATAGGTTCTTTAATGAAGAGTTTAACCCCGTCTGCAATTGGTTGGAGCAGGCCGTAGGGCCCTACAATGTTTGGGCCTTTTCGTAGTTGTATATACCCTAGGACCTTTCGTTCAATGAGTGTAAAGAAGGCAACGGCTAGTAGGACCGGTACGATGAAAGCGAGGGGGTTAAGGATGTGAGTAATGAGGGTTGTAATCATAGTTAAGGAGAGGAGTTGAACCTCTGTTTAAAGGGCTTAGGTCTTTTGCATTTACCGGGCTCTGCCACCCTAACATGTTATGTTCTTTAACTGTTTATTGTGCTCACTTATCTGTTTTAGTTGGGGGCAACAGGTGAGAGGAGGGTATACTTTCAGCATGGGCCCTTCCTTTTCGGTCCTTTCGTACTAGAAAAGGTCACTTCATAGATAGAAACTGACCTGGATTACTCCGGTCTGAACTCAGATCACGTAGGACTTTAATCGTTGAACAAACGAACCCTTAATAGCGGCTGCACCATTAGGATGTCCTGATCCAACATCGAGGTCGTAAACCCTCTTGTCGATATGGACTCTAAAAGAGGATTGCGCTGTTATCCCTAGGGTAACTCGGTTCGTTGATCGGCTAGGCCGGATCTCATTGGTCAGATGTTCTGTTTACTAGAGCAGTGGCTCTTGGTTTTAAAATGGTGTTTTATTCCACATGGGGGTTTTTTGTTACCCCGTGGTCGCCCCAACCAAAGACATTTGAATAGGGTCCACTTAGTTTATTCTTTTATTTGGGGGTGTTTGACGTGGTCTATTTTGTGTCTAAAGCTCCATAGGGTCTTCTCGTCTTATGTTATTATTCCCGCTTCTGCACGGGAGGATCAATTTCATTGACTTGAAAGAGGAGACAGCTAAGCCCTCGTCATGCCATTCATACAGGTCCCCATTTAAAGGACAAGTGATTGCGCTACCTTTGCACGGTCAAAATACCGCGGCCGTTAAACATATAGTCACAGGGCAGGCGGGACCTCTTATTCATTAGTTTTGCAAGAGGCGATGTTTTTGGTAAACAGGCGAGGCTTGTGGGTTTGCCGAGTTCCTTCTCGTTCTTTAGGTCTTTCCGGTTAGGCACGCCAGTGTGGGGTTAACGGTGGGGAAGTGAATGCTTTTCTGGTTGTTTGTTTTGTTATTCATTGCCCTCTTTGGTTGGGTTCGTTATGTTTCGGTGGGGGTTCGTTCCGATGTACACTTGTGCTTGGAGGGGGTCAGGCCCCTTATTACTCATATTAGCATAATCTCTTCTATGGGGGCATAGAGAGGCCCGATAGGGGAAGGGGTTAGGATATGTTATCGGTATTGGTGGCGGAGGTGTGTTTGAGCTATAACGCTTTCAATAGGGTGGCTGCTTTTAGGCCCACCTAAACACATGGCCTTGGTGATTATGATCCTTATTCTCCTGGAAAAGTTGTTTCTTGGATCGAAGGGGCTGTACCCCCTTTGATTAACTTTTTTAGTTGCTTAGGGTCGGTTTTATTTTTATGTTTAGTGAGTTAAGAAACTAAAAAGCTGAGCTTAAACTCAATTTTCGGGCAACCAGCTATTACTGGGCTCGGTAGGTTTGTCACCTCTACTCAAAGCTCTTTCCACTCTTTTGCCACAGAGACGGATGTGCCCTATATAGGCTGTCTTGGAGTAGCTCGTCCAGTTTCGGGGAGTTAGACTAAAGTGCTCTTTGCCTAAAATTTGCTAGCTAAATCATGATGCAAAAGGTACGAGGCTTAATCTCTGCTTTTTTGTACTTTAACTGGGTTGTTTCATTTCTCTTTCAGCGTTCCCTTGCGGTACTTTGTCTATAGCTCTGATGGTCCTTTTCTGTCTCCCATACTTGGGTGGAAAAATGATTTGTTTTGTTGGGTTAAGTGTGTTAGGGGGTATTAATAGTTGTTTTTTGTGTTTGGAGGGGTGGGCTAGCTATTAGGTGTCAGAATAATCCGATTTGCACGGACGTCTCTTCGGTGTAAGGGAAGTGCTTTTCTATTTAAGCCATATCCTGATTTTTCCAAGTGCACCTTCCGGTACACTTACCATGTTACGACTTGCCTCCCCTTTATATATAATGTTGTATTAATTATTGTTTGGTCTGGTTTGGGGAGAGTGACGGGCGGTGTGTGCGCGCTTCATGGCCAGTTTCAGTAAGACACTCTATTTCTTAACTTACTGCTAAATCCTCCTTCAGACATGTATTTCATTATGTCATTCGTGGTTCTCTAAGTAGAGAATGTAGCCCATTTCTTCCCCCTCCATGCGCTACACCTCGACCTGACGTTTTGGGTTGTACCAACTTTGCCTACTATTAGTCCTTCACAGGGTAGGCTGACGACGGTGGTATATAGGCGGGTTAAACAAGAAGGGGTGAGGTTTAACGGGGGTTATCGGTTCTAGAACAGGCTCCTCTAGGTGGTTTTAAAGCACCGCCAAGTCCTTTGGGTTTTAAGCTAATGCTCGTAGTGCCCGGGCGGATGTGGAGTGTATAAGGGCATCTTTGTTTAGGGCTAGGCATAGTGGGGTATCTAATCCCAGTTTGTATCCTAGCTTTCGTGGGTTCAAGTGGGGTGAGGTTACTTTCGTAGTTGTTCTTCATGCCCTCGGGAGCGTATAACTGCTTTGAGGGTGTTCGGCCTCAGTTTAGGTGTTTGGGATTCTAACCACTCTTTACGCCGGAGGTTAACAACTTAGGTCTCTCGTATAACCGCGGTGGCTGGCACGAGTTTTACCGACCTTTTAAGCCGTAACTAAGTCAAGTTTTCACTTATGGCTTAATGTTTATCACTGCTGAGTTCCCTTGGGGGTGTGGCTAAGCAAGGTGTTATGGGCTACAAGAGTGTGCCTGATACCAGCTCCTAGTTCCCGGGCGGGGTGTGTAGGGCATTCTCACGGGGGTGCGGATACTTGCATGTGTAAATTTGGCTAAAGCTGTTAATAAAGTCAGGACCAAGCCTTTGTGCCCGCGGGACTTTTTAGGGTCCATCTTAACATCTTCAGTGTTATGCTTTTATTAAGCTACGCTAGC